AAAACATTATAAAGAAGGTAATCCTGATGGGCTTCCCAAAAAATAAAAATTCGGGAAAGAAGGATTCGAACCTACGGCTTCTCGCTCCCAAAGCGAACACGCTACCGCTGCGTCATCCCCCGAAGACGTGTTTCATTTGTTATATCTTAGCGATCTACCTCACCAAAAACAATATCCTGAGTACCAATAATCGTAACAACATCAGCTAACATATGAGAAGTAGACATAAAGTTTAGTGCCTGAAGATGAGCAAAACCAGGTGCTTTGATCTTACAACGATACGGACGGTTAGTACCGTTTGATACTAGATACACACCAAATTCTCCTTTAGGAGCCTCCGTGGCAGTATAAGTTTCACCTACGGGTACTTGAATACCCTCCGAATATAGCTTAAAATGATGGATCAAAGCCTCCATACTTTGTTTAACTTCTGCCCGTGATGGTGGACTAATCTTAGCATCGTCCACCTTAATACTTCCTGCCGGTATCTTATTTACACATTGGTAAATAAGACTAAGGGATTGACGCATTTCTTGTATCCGAATATTATAGCGATCAAAACAATCACCCTTTATACCTACAGGTAAATCAAACTTTAGGTTTTCATACACCTCATAAGGCTGATCTTTACGTAAATCCCATATAACACCAGAGCCGCGAAGCATAACCCCCGAGAACCCCCAATCAATCGCCTCTTGTGCTGTGACAACTCCAATATCCACTAGCCTTAGTTTCCAAATAGGGTTTGAAGTTAACATTTCTTCGATTTCATCAAGACGTTGGCCAAATTGTTCCGCAAAGGAGTAAATATCATCCAAGAGACCAATACTAAAATCTTGACTAACCCCCCCTGGACGAAAGTAGCTAGCGTGCATCCTAGCACCACTTACTCGCTCATAAAATTCCATCAATTTTTCTCGCTCCTCAAAAGCCCATAAAAACGGGGTCATAGCTCCTACATCCATCGCATGACATCCTACGGCTAAAAGATGATTCAATATACGGGTAATTTCCGCGAAAATTACCCGTATATATTGGGCACGAATAGGTATCGATGTTTGCAATAAATTTTCAACGGCTAAAGAATAAGTATGCTCTTGGCACATCATTGAAACATAATCCAAACGATCAAAATAAGGTAAAGCCTGCAAATACGTTTTGGCTTCGATTAATTTTTCTGTTCCTCTATGAAGCAAACCAATATGAGGATCAGCACGCTGTACAACTTCTCCGTTAAGCTCTAAAATAAGCCGAAGAACCCCATGGGCCGCAGGATGCTGCGGCCCAAAATTTATCGTAAAATGCTGAAGACTCTTTTTTTGCTTCTTCGATTTTAAGATCATTTAAGATTTATATTTATCTACCCACTTCGGTAAATAGAAATCAAGGCCTCTCAACTGACCGGCATACAACCTAAAAACAACCCTGGTTAGACTGAAAGATCGTGCCCTTGGTTGTAAAACATCAGCACAAAATGAAATGAAGATCCTATACATCCTATATCCTATACAAGAAGGGACCACGCGCAAAAGTGTACTTGGAATTCATATAGCATCCCATGAAAAAAATGCATTAATGAAAATAGAGAGACTTGAACTCCCAACTTTATGCTTACGCAGCATATACTCTTCCGTATTGAGTTATATTTCCGGGTGCCATGATTCCCGGATAAAAATCCAGTAGGTTTGGCTATCTAGATAAGAACGCTCGAGTTCGGTATGGGTTCGGGTAGAGACCTAGATATAATGGTAATACAAGCTTTAATCGCTTAGGTGATTAAAGCTTGTATTAAATGTTGTTACCAGACGCAGGTTCCCCTACGACTACCTTGTTACGACTTCATCCCAGTTGCTTACCTCTCCCTTAAAAGGACTTTCCTTCTTTAGCAAACCCGAAAGATTCTTTCCTTTGCAGGGGTTTTACGAAATGTAATTTCTACTTTAAAAGGTTTATTCACGATCTTTAAGCGAAGTCAACTCCCAGGATGTGACGGGCGGTGTGTGCAAGGCCCAGTGACGTATTCACCGCGGCATCCTGATCCGCGATTACTAGTGATTCCAGCTTCATGAGGGCGAATTGCAGCCCTCAATCCGAACTAAGAAAAGGTTTAAAGATTGGCTCTGGCTTACACCCTCGCAACTCGTTGTCCTTCCCATTGTAGCACGTGTGTAGCCCAGTTCATAAGGGCCATGAAGACCTGACCTCATCCCCACCTTCCTCAAGCCTAACGCAAGCAGTATTTATCCAGTTTATCTTTTTATTTCAAAACTTAGAATAATTAAGGGTTTCGCTCGTCCTATGGAATTAACCTAACATCTCACGACACGAGCTGACGACGGCCATGCAACACCTGAAAGTTTCAATGTCCTTTGCGTCTCCACAAGGATGACAAACTTACAAGAACTGGTAAGGTTACGCGCGTATCATCGCATTAAACCACATGCTCCACCACTTGTTTGGACCCCCGCCAATTCCCTTGATTTTTAAGCTTGCGCTCGTACTCTTCAGGCGGAGTGCTTAAAGCCTTAGCTGTCTATTCCCTAGGATTCCTAAAGATTAGCACTCATGGTTGACAGCATGGACTACCAGGGTATCAAATCCTGTTCGCTACCCATGCTTTCGTCCCTCAGCGTCAGTGCTGAACAAGAGAATCGCCTTCGCCATTACGATGTTCCATTTCACTTATCAGGATTCTACCCCTCGTTGAAACATTCCATTCTCCTCTGTCAGACTCCAGTTTAAATGTTTTCCCCGCCGTTCTGGAGTTAAGCTCCAGTATTTAACCGGGAACAGACAAGAAACCACCTACGGACCCTTTACGCCCAGTTATTTTGAATAAGGCTCGCCCCCTCCGTATTACCGCGACTGCTGGCACGAAGTTAGTCGGGACTTCTTCCTAATCTAATGTCATTATCCTCAATTAGAAAAGAGGTTTACAACCGAAGCCTGCTATCCCTCACCAAGTCTTGCTGGATCGAGCTTTCGCTCATTGTCCAATATTCCCTACTGCTGCCCTCGAAAGAAACCTGGGCCTTGTCTCAGTCCCAGTGTGGCTGATCGTCCTTCCAGACCAGCTAAGCATCATCGGCTTGGTAAGCTGAACCTTACCAACTACCTAATACTGAGCGATATCATTTTCAACCGGCGGACCTTTTTAAGTTATCCGGTATTTTCCCTTTACTTTCTCCTCTCAAGGATGGGATTATTCCGGAGTTGAAACCAGATAATCGCTTATTACTCACCCGTACGCCATGGAACTTATCCATTCGACTCGCATGTATTAAAGCAAACTCATAGCCTTCATTCTGAGCCAGGATCATACTCATTTTATTTGCATCCTTAAAGTTTTAAGGATTGTTATGTGAAAGAACTCTTCATAAATAGCGTTGACAGGATTTGAACCTATGACCTTCAGGGCATGAGCCTGACGAGCTATCCAAGCTGCTCTACAACGCACTCTCACACCTCTTTCTTATGTTATCGGTAGCAAAGGTCACAGATAAACAAATACTTACTTATACATCGTCCCCACCCTTACCTTAGCCGGTACCTGGGCACATCCATATCATTTTATTACAACCAGACATTCGCTCCTTATCCCCCTTTCCTTATGTTATCGGTAACAAAGTTCACAAAAAAACAAATACTTTGTTTTTTTCCATTTTCAGACACAATCACTACACATTTAGTGACCTATATGTATGTTATGGTGTCAGTTATGAAGCCTAGGACGATACACCTGTAGGTTTATGGTCTGGGTTTTAGTAAGTTTTTTTCAACTTTTGAAAGACAGAAATGATTGTGGCCCTAGCATAGAGGGCATTAATCAAGCTTTAAACAGGATTACCCTCGGGAGCTTTTAATCTGCCCCTAGGGCCTTGTTTGAAGCCTCTGGAAACGTATTAAGATAAGAATAAACTCAAAAGGGCTACCAAGGAGGAAACAATATTAATAAAACGCCCCGCGAGTAGCTAAATTAAAATTCATAATATACTTACAGTTTAAACTTAACAAGGGAAGAACCGAAAACTGTATCAAAGGACGAAAAATTGACATAAATGGTAAGAAATAGTAACTACATGAGCAAAACCAAGAGAAAGACAATAAAACTGTTCTGACGGAGACGGTAGGATTCGAACCTACGCTATGTCAAAGACATAGATTGATTTAGCAAACCAAGGCTTTAAACCGCTCAGCCACGTCTCCCCCCTGACAAACTAATCAGGTCTGACCCACCAAATCTACCAACTTGCCTTACGTAAACCTGCTATGGCTCCTTGTGAAGCTAATTTACGGAATCGAAGACGAGAAAGTTTATAAAAACTAATGACAGATCTTGACCTGTGGGTTTGTACACAATGGTTGTGAACCCTACTTAAACTACTTCGACGTGGCAGCTTAGATTTTTCGATTTGAGCCCACCATCTAAGAGAAACTTTCAGATTCTGATTGACTGCTACCGCTTGAAGAGTCCTACGTTTAATCTCATATGAAGCAAATGCCTTACGGCGTTTTGAATCAAGATTCTTCATCACCACTCTAGACTACCAATTTGCCAAGCATAAATAAAACCAACTACCAACTCAAAAAGGAAATCCATCATAGACCAATATCCTAACGCGGGTAATTGGCTCAAAGTCATTGCCCAGGGGAAAAGAAAAATAGTTTCGATATCAAAAAGAAGGAAAAGAATCGCAACCAAATAAAAACGTACGTCAAAGGCGTTACGGGCATCTTCATAAGGATCGAATCCACACTCATAAGAAGATAATTTTTCACTATCCGCCTTCGAAGATGCCAAGGCATACGAAGCTCCAAAAATAATAAAAGCTAAAACAACACTAATGCCTAAAAAGATTAAGATGGGGTAATATTCTTGCAAGTAAAACATTTTTATTTATATATACACTATAGACACAAAGTATAAAACTAAAGATTTACTAATATTTATGATTTAAAACCCGAGAAAGACGGGACTTGAACCCGCGACACCTGACGTGACAAGCCAGTACTCTACCAACTGAGATACTTCCTCAAAACCAACCAACGGGACAAAGCTCTATAACCCCACCAGAAACTTCTGTTTTCAAAGAAGTTTCTACAAAAGTACTAATCTCCGAATGACCTCCTCGGTTAGTTGTACCAATGATACTAGAACCTCCAATTAAATCAGTGTATCGCACACAACGAGTACAAAGAATACAACGACGCATTACTGTCTTAACTAGCATACCCCAAAACGTATCTCCGACAGAGCTTTTATCAAAAAAGAATCTACCTTTGTCCGACCCAAAATGAAAACTTTGCTCTTGCAAATCACATTCTCCTCCTTGATCACATATAGGACAATCCAAAGGATGATTTAAAAGAAGAAATTCCATAACACCCTCGCGTGCTTTACGAACTAACGCACTATTCGTAAAGATTGTCATGTTAGGTAAAAAAGGTAATGCACATGAAACTTGCGGTTTAGGCGAATTCCCCACTTCAACAAGACACATACGACAGTTACCTGCTATAAAAAGCTTTTCATGATAACAAAATCTAGGAATTTCCTCCCCTGCAGCCTCACAAGCCTGAAGCACCGTCGAACCTTTTTTAACCCACACAACTAAATTATTTATTATAATCTTCACACCTATCCGGGCAGGGCTTCTAAGAAATAAACGCCACATGTTTATATACTTAGGAAATGTTTTAATAATCCGTACTTACTATACAGATACCTTATATGTTGGCGGCAGTAGAGTTCACAACATGAAGAAAATACCGTGAATAAGCATGTTTAAGCACTTTGTTTAGGTATTCTTAACCTTTCCAGGTTTTAAGTGACCTTAAAGGGCTCAAAAACAAATGTAAAAGTCAACATTGGTTCTACTAAGTGACGTTAAAAACCTTAATATGTGGTTAAACTCCCCCCTTAAACCGACGTTTAACAAATCTCTCGGGGACTTCTTGACGCGAGGGTAAAGTCAAACTAATACAACTTGTCATAGCCACTAGAAGTACACCCCCACTTAAAACAAATACTGAGGTAAAATCCGTATATAGTATTTGTAAATTCTTTACTGAAGAATCATAATCTACTTTAAAAATATACCCTACCTCATAGGCTACTGATTTAAGCTGTGTCGTGGTAAACCCAAACTCGCAGAAGTACCATTTTAATAAGATCAAGCGATCGTAACAATCCTCAAACATTATAAAAAATAAATCAGAATGCATATAAAAATTTTCTAGGTTTTTTAGATTATGAAATACTAAGCTGGCCAAACAAGAGTGCAACTCCTTGTCTATAAACATAAAGACCGGATCGTGCATATAATTAAATATCGGATCATTTAAAGCGGCTAAGCAGCCATAAAAGGGTAAACTTGAGCAGAAAAGACAAGCATAATACTGCAACCTTAAACTTACTACAAGGATATCATAAATAAAGGGTAAAAAAAATAAAGAAGAGGCTAAGATGACAAGATAAGTGGCACCAAACCCAGGTTTATTCACTATTTTAATGTCCAATATCATAATAACAAATAAGAAAAGAACCGCGATAGCTCCAACGTAAACTAAAACAAAGATAAGAGCTAAGAAGTCGTAGCCTAGTAGGGCAAGAAGGCTTGACCCGGTAATAAAAAAAAGCACAAGGTAAAGGATAGAATAAACAGGGTTTTGCGATATAACAACGTTTAAGCCTAAAGCTAGAAATAATGTGAGGACAAAGGATAATACGTATAATTCGGACATATTTATTTAATTAAAATCGCGGCTAAACAAAGCAAGCCAAAAACCTTAGATAAAGAAAAACTAAAGAGGGAAAATAAACCAAGTAAAATAACACCTAAAACCAATACTAACGAATAATGATATACAAAACCTGATTGCCATGATCGGGATTGCTTAACTTGAGCTAATAGAGAAGTTGATAACCCAAAAGGACCTAAACTCTCGATAAGACCACGATCGATAGACTTATAAGTAAAATGGTAACCAAAGTCTAATAAGTTTTGATTGATCACTTCGTTATATACCTTATCAAACAACCATTTACGATTAAGAAAAGTGTAAAGTTTTCGACCTATGAAAGAGATCTTCCAAGAAAATAAGTTTTTGTTATATTTGTAATGCAATAAAAACGATAAGAACCCCCCGCTTATACTTAAACAAAGAGGAAGAATCTTCATACTGGTTGGCATAAATTCTGCATCAATAATGCTTAAGTGGGTTGGTAAACTAAACAACGCATTCCCCCAAAATCCTGTACCTAACCCAATAAAAAGATCACGACTAATATAACCAATAAATATACTAGGTATCGCTAGCAAACCTAAAACGCTACCCATAAGCCAACTACCTTCAGATGCTGACAAAAGCAACGAGCGACTACCATTTGGCTCAGCTAAAAAACATATTGCTAATAACCGAATTGAATAAAAGGCCGTACAAAAAGCAGCGAGACTACCTAACCAGTAAGCAAAATGTGAAGCTCCCGAATAAGTTGCATAACCCACTTCCAGAATAACATCTTTTGAATAAAATCCTGTAAGAAAGGGCATACCCATCAAAGCCAATGAACCAATCATCATCATTGCGTAAGTAAAAGGTAAAAGACGACGCAAGCCACCCATTTTACGCATATCTTGCTCGTCACCAACAGCGTGAATAACTGACCCGGCCCCTAAAAAAAGAAGAGCCTTAAAAAATGCATGGTTTCCCAGATGGAAAATAGCAACCGAATAATTAGAAAGTCCACAAGCAAATATCATATAACCCAACTGACTACATGTCGAATAAGCGATAACCCGCTTTAAATCATTTTGAACTAAAGCTGTGGTTGCTGCAAAAAAAGCCGTCATACCTCCTACGAGACTTACCAAGAGTAAGGCCTTGGGACAATACTCTAAAAGAGGGGAACAACGGGCCAAAAGAAAGACCCCTGCGGTAACCATGGTTGCCGCATGAATAAGAGCTGAGACCGGGGTGGGACCCTCCATAGCGTCTGGTAGCCAAGTATGGAGGCCAAGCTGCGCTGATTTACCGACAGCCCCAATAAATAGGAGAACACCGATAAGATTAAGGGCCTCAAACTCGAAGTTCAAAAATGTCAAGGTAAAAGACGAGAACTGCGGAGCTAAAGCAAAAACCGTAGCATAATCTACGGCCCCAAAACAAATAAAAATACCAAAAATTCCCAAAGCTAAACCAAAATCACCAACTCGATTAACCAACATCGCCTTAATGGCAGCCTTATTCGCTTGGATCCGGGTAAACCAAAAATTAATAAGAAGATAAGAGCAAAGACCCACACCCTCCCAGCCGACAAACATTTGAACAAAATTGTCGGCTGTTACTAGAATCAGCATAAAAAAAGTAAATAATGAAAGATAACTCATAAAGCGAGGCAAATGAGGGTCGCCTCCCATATACTCCATAGAATATAAATGAACCAAAGTGGAGACAAAAGTAACAACAAAAAGCATTACGACTGTTAAGCTATCGAAACAAAAAGCCCAGTCTACATGAAAAAAGTCTGACTCTAGCCAAGTCATTAACCTAAGATAAGTGGGCGAGCCTCCTAAACCTACCTCATAAAAGGCAAGGCAGCTCAAAAACCAACTAAGGCCTACAGAAAGGATAGAAACCAGACCGGCACCCTTTCCCCCGAGGAAACGCCCAAAAAATCCTGCTGCAATAGAACCAAAAAGGGGTAGAAATACTATGTTTAAATACATTTAAATCCCTCCCGGGAGTCGAACCCTATTTCTCTATCCCGAAGAGGCCCTACCTACTAGGCGAAAGGGACAATAGTAATAACAAACACACTTAATCAAACCAGCTAGCCAGACCAAACTAAATTTGACACTGCGGCATGCATTGGTTGAAGGAAAAGATTTGGATAAATGCCCATGATGAGAGTACCCATAATAAGGGGTAAAAAAATCATAAATTCCCGAAAGTTTAAATCTAGACCTGGTAGTTTGATATTGCCATAAGCTACCCGGTTAAACAACCAAAGAGAGTACCCCCCCCCAAGAATCATTGAGGTCGCCGCAAAAAAACAAGCCGTCGTGTCAGCTTCAAAAGCAGAAACTAGTAAAAGAAACTCCCCAACGAAACTTGACGTACCTGGTAAACCCAAGTTAGCCATAGTAAAAAAAAGAAAAATGCTTATAAAAATTGGCATAGTATGAACCAACCCCCCATAGTACTTAACAACCCTACTATGCCAACGATCATACAAGACCCCAACAGCAAGGAAAAGAGCAGACGAAACAAAACCATGACTTAGACTTTGTAAGATAGCTGCTTCAACTCCAATAACCGTCCCGGTAAACAGCCCTATGATGACTAAATTCATATGAGCCACCGATGTATAGGCGATTAGTCGCTTAAGATCTGTTTGACGGATTGCTGTTAATGAGGTATAAACCACCCCAAGTACGCTTAAACTAAAGATAAAAGGCGTGAAGTATACGGAAGCCAAAGGGAAAAGTCCCAAAGAAAAGCGTAAGAATCCATAAGACCCCAACTTTAGCAGGATACCCGCTAGAATTACCGAGCCCGCTGTGGGTGCCTCAACATGAGCCTCGGGCAACCAAATATGAAATGGTAACATAGGGACCTTAGCAGCAAAAGAAGCAAAAAATGCTAACCAAAGCCATCTTTGATCATGGGATGAAAATTCTATAACCGATAAGGCCTCAAAGTTGGTACTTCCTGCGAAATGATAAATGTAAACTACACCTATTAGCATAAACAAAGACCCAAAAAGAGTATACAAAAAAAAGAGATAAGCAGCACGTACCTTACGTTGCCTAGATCCCCAGATACCAATAACTAAAAACATTGGGATTAATATTGTCTCAAAAAAGATATAAAAAAAAATAAGATCCAAACTAGTAAATACTAGGATTAGAACCAATTCCATACCTAAAAAGCTTAGTAAAAAAGATTTCACCCCTAATTGTATAGAAGACCAACAACCCAATATGCAAAGAGGGAAAATTAGAGTTGTTAGAATAACAAAAAATAATGATATACCATCAACCCCTAAAACAAGATTGATGTTCGCCATGGGCAACCATAAACCATCAACAATAAATTGAAACTTTGACGTCGATTGATCAAAACCAACCCATAAAAATAAAGAGAGCACAAAAACCGTCGACGTGGCACCGAGGGCAAGTTGCTTCATAATCAATTTTTGACTTGACGGTATAAAAATTAAACCGACAATAGCAAAAACTAAAATAAATAGCAAAGAAAGTAAGAGCATTTAAGTTTTTAAGCGTATCTTCAAATATACTAACCAAAGACTTCGGTACTAAGATAATCTCTTACCAATCCAACTAACGTAGTCCTCTAAGCCAACGCACTGAACTACAATAGGCATAAACCCATGGTTAACACCACAGATCTCGCTACATTGCCCGTAAAAGACACCTTCACGCTTTATAAACAAATGAACTTGGTTTAATCGCCCCGGACAAGAATCTACTTTTACACCCAGACTAGGGACAGCCCAAGAATGAAGCACGTCTGCCCCCGTTACAAGAACTCGTATATGAGTATTTACGGGTAGAACAACACGATTATCCACCTCTAGAAGACGAAAAACTTTACCTACCTTACCCGCTGTGCCGTAAGGTTGTGGTATCTCTAAATCCTCTTCAGGTATAAGGTAAGAGTCAAAGTTAATGCTTTTTACTTCTTTTAATGCCTCGTCTGTTGATTCCGAAAGCTGAGTCACGTAATCTGAGTATTCATAAGACCAATACCATTGATGGCCCACCACTTTAAGGGTAATCGAAGGATCAACAATTTCGTCCATTGAGTACAACAAAGCAAAAGAAGGTAAACCAATAAGCATCAAAATTAAAGCAGGGCTAACCGTCCAGACTACCTCAAGCAAAGTCGAATGACTGAAACTTTCAGCTTGCAAAGCAGAATCAGATCTCGCGTCAAAAAGAAGCACGGCTCGGTATAACATCCACATTACAAAACAACTAATAACGATCATCAAAAACATTAACTGATTGTTAAAGTGAATTATTCCCTCCATAATAGGGGTCGCTGGATCTTGAAAGCCTACCTGCCAAGGACGAGCTGCATCCGCCATAGCGATTTTGTTAGGTACTACCAAGAGAAGAGAAAACAGAAGAAACTTAAAAAAAAGGGTATAGAATGAATTAAGTTTGTTTTGCATAAGTATTTGTAGATCTACCTTCAGCCTGACCAAAACGAGCCACAAAAGCCGCGATCTCTGTCTGGCGTTCAGGCTTATACCCTGACCAAAAAGGGTGATTATTTATGTCACGTGCGGAAAACTTATACGCTGACGAAAGAATAAGACGGGGCTGGCACATTGATACAAGGCTACCGTCCGACAAAATAACAGAACCCAATAGTGTTTTCATAAGCCCGCTTTATGAGAACTTAAATAATTCTCTAACCGCCCGATTAGAACACCACCTACTAAAAAAAAGACAAAATAATAAACCGATGCAAAAACCCCAAATGGAACAAAGTAATCCTCCACTGGGGTAGTACCTGACCAGGCTAAAAGAACAAAATTGCCAGTAAATATCCAAAAGGCTACTGCGTATATGGGACGGAAATTACCACTCCGTATGATGGAAGTATTTAAAAGAGGATAAATAAACAAACATGCAATAGCACCCCCCATAGCGAGTATACCACCGATTTTATTTGGTATTATACGTAATATAGCGTAATACGGAAGAAAGTACCACTCCGGCACGATATGTGCCGGAGTACTGTAAGGATCGGCCTCGATATAATTATCTGGATGTCCTAACATATTTGGGTAATAAAAAATAAAAACTGACATGAGGGCTAATAAAATAAAAAACCCAGCCAAGTCTTTTACATAAAAGTAAGGGTAAAAATTAATATTTGCCAATTTGGTCTTCACGCCTAAGGGGTTGTTAGATCCATCTTTATGCAATAACCCCAAATGAACAAAAACTAAACCAGCAATGATGAAAGGTAAAACATAATGCAAACTAAAGAAGCGATTCAAGGTCGGATTACCAACTGTGTACCCACCCCATATCCACATAACAATATCTTTACCTATAACCGGAATAACGGTGAATAAATTTGTGATAACCGTTACCCCCCAGAAACTCATTTGCCCCCAGGGTAAAACGTAACCTATAAAAGCCGTTGCCATCATCAAAACATAAATAACCGCCCCGGACCACCATAAAGGTTGTCGAGGTTCCATATAAGATCCATAATAAAGACCACGGAAGATATGGGCATAAACTACAATAAAGAAAAAGGATGCCCCGTTGGCGTGCAAATATCGAATCAGCCAACCATTATCCACGTCACGCATAATATGCTCCACGCTAGCAAACGCGTAATGTGTTTCACCAACGTAATGCATAGCTAAAAAAGCCCCACTAAGGATCTGTATACCTAAACAAAATCCTGCAGCTGAACCAAAACTCCAAGTATAATTTAAATTCATAGCCGTCGGGTAATCAATAATATGAGAATCAACCCAACCAGCTAAAGCGTTTACGTTCCATCTTGACATTAATTTAAAATAACATAACAAAAGCTCACAACCCTAAAGAAGTCTTGTTTGACCACGAAGGGGTGTAGCTAAATGCTCTAAACTCCTGACTTAATTCGATAGGTTCACACACGACCATCCTTTGATCCTCATCATAACGAAGCTCGGAGTAACCACTTAATGGAAAATCTTTCCTGAGAGGATGACCTTCAAATCCGTAATCGGTTAAGATCCGACGTAAATCAGGATGAGTGTAAAAAAAAATCCCGAATAAATCCCAAATTTCTCTCTCCCACCAATTAGCACAAGGGAATAAACTTACTATAGAAAAAAGAGAATTTGTTTCACTTGTTTGTACTTTTAGCCTAAGTCGAACTCTATACCTTACGCTTAGTATCTCATAGACGACCTCAAAACGCTCTTCTCTCTCGGGATAATCTACACCAGAGATACAAGTAAGAATCTGAAAGCCAGCATTAGTATGATGATGCAAGAAAGTCAGAACAAATAGCAGATGTTCTTTAGCCACATTAATAACCATCTCTTGCCCGACTACTCGAAAACTTTGTATAGGCAAGAGCTTAACGAGCCCACTAAGGTAAACCAGGGGTAAGTGATGCATAGCCTTGTACATACTTATAAAACGCTATAGAACCCAGATTTAAGTTTAATACTCAATAATTTTTGGTTTAGCTTAATTAAAAGATCAGTCTTTTTCGAAGATATAAGCGCCTGAAAAGAAAGAGATAACTCGCTCTTTTCTTTTTTTGTTGCGTAATTTTAGACTGGAAACTAGGTGGGGTAACAAAAAACCTACAAGGATTAAATAAAAAGTACAAAAAAATAGTGACAACCAAAAAATTTGGTTAAAGAAGCTAGACACGTCGAATTGAGGCATTTTAGAATTTAATTTCAACATAATAAAGCCCTTTTATTTTATCCGGTTTAAAAATACTGTTATTATTTTATGCATGGGCCTGGGTTGAATTGAACGACCGTCTTTACGCTTATCAGGCGTACACTCTACCTCTGAGTTACAGGCCCAACGAGTCCATTAAATTACTCAGACAGGGATGAATAAGGTTTGCCTTCGACTAAAGTCACGTAAACAACATAAAAGAAAACCAGAGATGCTATAGCGGATAAAATAGACCCGAAAGAAGCCAAGCTATTCCAACCAGCGTAAGCATCAGGATAATCAGGAATACGACGAGGCATTCCTGCTAAGCCTAAAAAATGCATAGGGAAGAAAGTCAAATTAACCCCTATAAACATAAGCCAAAAATGTATTCTACCTAGCACCTCTGGATAAGCAAATCCAGTTATTTTACCTATCCAAAAATAAAAGGCTGCAAACATAGTAAAGGCCGCTCCCATGGATAACACGTAATGAAAGTGAGCAACTACGTAATACGTATCATGAAGAGCGATATCAATCCCCGAATTAGCTAAAACAACACCGGTCAAACCACCTACGGTGAAAAGAAAAAGGAATCCGATCGAAAATAACACGGGTGTTTTCAATCGGATAGAACCTCCCCACATCGTAGCTATCCAACTAAAAATCTTAATGCCTGTAGGCACAGCGATTATCATCGTTGCCGCAGTAAAGTATGCCCGAGTATCAATGTCTAAACCAACAGTAAACATATGATGAGCCCAAACAATGAATCCAAGGATACCAATGGAGAGCATCGCATAAACCATTCCTAAGTAACCAAAAACCGGTTTACCCGAGAACTTAGCTAAGATATGACTTACTATACCGAATCCAGGTAAAATAAGAATATAAACTTCCGGATGACCAAAAAACCAAAATAAATGCTGATAAAGCACGGGATCCCCACCACCTGCGGGGTCAAAAAAGGTGGTATTAAAATTACGGTCAGTTAAAAGCATCGTAATACCTCCGGCCAAAACAGGCAAAGATAGTAATAGCAAAAAAGCTGTAATAAGAACTGACCATACAAAAAGTGGTAAACGATGCATGCTCATACCAGGTGCTCTCATATTAAATATCGTGGTGATAAAATTAATAGCACCTAATATAGAAGCCGCCCCTGAGAGATGAAGACTGAAAATAGCCAGATCTACCGACGGTCCAGAATGTGCCTGAATACCACTAAGGGGTGGGTACAAAGTCCATCCAGTACCCGCTCCAGCCTCCACCAAAGAGGAAGCTAAAAGAAGAATCAAAGACGGTGGGAGCAACCAAAAACTGATATTATTCATACGAGGAAAAGCCATATCGGGTGCACCAATCATAAGAGGCACAAACCAATTACCAAACCCCCCGATAAGAATAGGCATAACCATAAAAAAAATCATAAGGAAAGCATGTGCCGTTACAATAACATTATATAGCTGGTGATTACCCGCTAAAAACTGATTTCCTGGGCTAGCTAATTGCAAACGAATAAGAACTGACATTCCTGTGCCAAGAACCCCAGAGAAACCTCCAAAAATCAAGTACAGGGTTCCGATATCTTTGTGATTAGTGGAGAACAACCACCGAGAACACCAGAGATATAATGGGTTAATTACCCCTAATAAAGGTATTTCGTTTTGCTTAAAAGACATTATTTTTGATTTCTAAAATAAACATAATCGATAAATTGTTGTAGTCCTTTTAAGTGGTCTTAAAAGGACTACTTAACGTTATTTGGACGTAAAGACCTCTCAGTACGTACAAGACTGGTGCCAAATAGGACAATAAAACACAAAGTACTCCCAAGATGTCTTATCCTTGTATAAAGCCTTCAAGGTTTATCTTCAAAAGGTAATTCTAGCAAGAACCTCCCTTAGATCAAAAAAGTTAAGCCTAACTTATAGGATAACAAATAAAAAATATTGGGGTTGAATATAAGGGCTAAAACAATAAATGATGTTAGCCCGAGAACCAACGCTTGAGATTTTGACATCGCATCAAAAAAGACCCAAGTGTGTGTTTTCTCAAAGAAAAGAATTTTTATCAAACGGAGGTAGTAAAAAGCAGAAATCACGCTTGTGAAAACAGCAAAAATGGCAACTAGATAAAAATACCCGTCGATTAAAGCAACAAAAACCAAGACTTTAGCAAAAAATCCTCCAAAAGGGGGTATACCGGCCAAGGAAAAAAACATTAAACACGTAATAAAACCAAGAATAGGACTAGATTGAGCTAAACCCACAGAATCTACTAAGGACAAACAATTTTTTTTAAGGGGTTGAAGATGCAACAGATAAGTCCATGTAAACACCGCGGTTAACATATAAACGATAAGATAAAAAAAAATAGATTGCACACCCTCTAAGCTCCCACAAGAGAGACCAAGGCATAAAAATCCTACGTGCCCAATACCACTATAAGCAAGAACACGCTTTATCTTAATCTCTCCTAAGCCCCCTAAACAACCTATAAAAAGACTTAGTATACCACATGTACAAAAAAGACCTCCCCACAAACTAGGAAAAAGAGACCACGAACTAATAAAAGCAATACGACATAACACCACAAGAATAGCAAATTTAGGCACGGCAGCAAAAATGAGACTTACTAAAGTAGGCGCCCCTTCGTACACGTCAACAACCCACATATGGTAAGGTGCAGCACCTAGCTTAAAAAGCAAGGCTGAACCCAAACAAAGTAGACCTAGGTGAGCGATAATTGATGACGAGGTTAAATCTTCGAATAGTAAAGCTAAAGATCCTAAATTTGTGGTTCCCATAACAAAATAAAGTAAAGAGGCACCGAATAAAAAAAATACAGAAGCTAAAGAACCAAGAATAAAATATTTTAAGCCTGCCTCAGCAGAAAACCCTGAATCTCTTTTCCACGTAGCCAGGGTATAAAAGATCAAGGACAAGAACTCCATGCTTAAATAAATAGAAATAAGATCATAAGAAGAAATCAATAGGCACAAACTTAAACATATACCAATAAAAAAGACAAATATTTCATATGCCCGTATACGGGCCAAAAAAATATAGTCTTCACTCACTAAAACACAAAAAAACATACTTGAAATAACCATAAACTTTGACCAAGTACCTACATTATCGGTAATGAAGGTTGCGTTCCAAACAATCTGGTTAATAACAGGATTGTTTAAGACTAAGATCAAACTTAAAAATAGAACAACCAAGGTTAATCGAGAAATGCTTGGGGTAAGATAAGTATAAAGACTAATAGCGGTTACTACCTGAAAACTGCCATGAACGAGAATAATTAAAAAAGCCATAGCAAGAAATAATTCCGGTAGCAAAGCTACGATATCATTTTGGAATAATAAAGAATTAATTTTATTCATTTACACTCTATAGGATTCGAACCCACGACCACTGGTTTAGAAAACCATTGCTCTATCCACTAAGCTAAGAATGTCTATGTTAAGACTAACTTGCAAAAAGATAGACTCTACCCCTACTTTGCCTTTGAAAATTATTTTATTTAACAACCAAATTGTTACGATTGGCGGCAGTTACACTATAGATCCTCGTATAGAAGCAATATTGCAACCCTAAACCTACTATGGGTCATACGAATGATTCGAGCCCTAGTGAAGAACTAAAGCGTCATTAATATAAATGCAACTAAGTATTGTGAAAACATAAGCCTGTATCAAAGATACGGCTAACTCAAGACCAAAGAGAATAACTAAGACAATTAGAGGCATAATATGAACAACCAAGAGAAAGCCACCACTTCCAATCATCGTCCAAGCGAAACCAACAATAACCTTTAACAAAGTGTGACCTGCCATCATGTTAGCAAAAAGACGCACAGCCAGACTAACCGGCTTAAAGATGTAAGAAACCACCTCAATAGGCACCAATAAAAAGGCTAAACCCAAAGAAGTACCACCCGGAAGAAAAAGACTTAGCATATGAAACCCGTGTGCTCCCGCACAGATTAACATTACGCCGATAAAAACCATGTAAGCTAATACTAGAGTTTGAGCCAAATGACTAGTAGTAGTAAAAGAATAAGGAGCTAAACCTGAAACATTTGACACTAAGACAAAAAAAAATATCGCAAAAATAAAAGGGAAATATTTTTGGCCCCGAGAACCTACACTATCCCAGACTAAACCCGCTGCTGTTTCATATAGGGTTTCGATTACTGACTGCCATCGAAATGGAACGATACTTAGATTAAATAAAATGAGACAGTAATATAAGGCACAAGCTGCCCCTAGGCTAATAAGAGTAGTAAGCACGGCGTTAGTAATCGAAACATCGATACCTATAACACCTAAACTTAACAAGGGAAGAACCGAAAACTGTTCCAAAGGACTAAAAATTGACATGAATGGTAAAAAATATTAACCCCACTGAGGAACTAAAAACTGTATTAAAATACTTCACGCTCCCCACCAGTAAATACCAAGGAATAATATTAACCAAACAACATCTACAAAATGCCAATACCAAGCTGCGGCTTCAAAACCAAAATGATGTTGACGACTAAAATGCTGATAATACAAACGAACAGCACAAATACTTAAAAAAATGGTTCCAATTATAACATGAAAGCCGTGAAAGCCTGTAGCCATATAAAAAGTAGAACCATAGACACCGTCAGATATCGCAAAGGGGGCCTCAAAATACTCTAAGGCCTGAAAACTTGTAAAGTTAACTGCGAATACCAGTGTTAGGTATAAGGCATCTTCAGCTTCGCTCTTAGAGCCACCTACGATAGCATGATGAGCCCAAGTAACAGACGCCCCCGAAGAAAGAAGAAGCACGGTATTCAAAAGAGGTAAACCCCAAGGACTAATTACTTCAATACCTACTGGCGGCCAAACGCCCCCGATATTAAAGACGGGCGAAAGCGATGAAGTAAAAAAAGCCCAAAAAAAAGCAAAGAAAAACATGACTTCAGATACAATAAAAAGAATCATCCCCATACGTAAACCTTCTTGGACGGCTGACGTATGTTGACCCTCAAAAGAAGCTTCGCGAATAATATCTCTCCACCAAGTTCCCATTACAAACAAAATTGTAACTACCCCAAGACTCAACAACTGTCCCCCCCCAGAAAAGTTATGCATAAACATCACCCCACCAAAAGTCAAACTTAGAGCACCGACAGCAGCTACTAAAGGCCAAGGACTAGGATCAACTAAGTGGAAGGGGTGACGGTGACTCATTTTAATTTGAGATTTCATCACGGAAATGAAGAAGGAGGTAGGATTCGAACCTACGATGGCAAGAACCAACAGATTTACAATCTACCACTTTTAACCACTCAGTCACTCCTTCGAAGCTATCACAATAGCAGTTAAAATCCCGGGCTAAGAAGTTTTTTAATCTCAAAACCAACCCTTGTACGAAATTTTTTACGGCGTACTTTTGGGGGACGACACCCATTATGCGGTACTAAGGTAGTATCTCTAACACTCTCAACACCAAGCCCAGAATCTCGCAAATTATTCATAACGGCAGTCTTTCCAATACCTAAACCACGAAATACAACCGAAACCTTGGTGTATCTTAAATCACGAATTTTTTGAACGATAAATTGACCTAATCTATTCACGACCGCATACGAATCTTTTTTTTCTTTATTGCTTTCTTTCACCATACCTACTGAACAGCTTGTTTTAACCTTTTTTTCAAAGGGATCAACAAAAGTACAAAGAGTATTTCTCTTTGTACAACTAACGTAAACAACACATATTTTTATGTTTTTCTGATTCTTTTTTGAGAAAGGTTTGGGCTTTAACATTTAACTATTGGGCGCCGTTTGGCGTTTGTATGCGTACGTTGACCCCTTACAGGTAAACCCTTACGATGACGAAAACCTCGATAAGAAGAGATATTACACAAATGACATATTTTATCTTTTTGAAAACGACGAAGATCTTGACCCAACACTAATGGCAAAGCCTCAGCGATATTTTCTATAGTTTTTGCCTGCTGAGGTGTAAGATCTTTGCCTCTGGAGTCCAAACCAAAGCCCGCTTTCTTGCATATAATTTTAGCTTGATATAAACCTATACCATAAATATGAGCAAGAGAATACACCAAAACTTTATCCTTTGGTAGAGGGGTACCGATAATATAAGACATAATTAAGTTTTTGAAATAAAATATGAAACCAAATAAAACACCCTTTCTTATTAATTCTCTTAAGTCACATACACAGGGGGGGGGGGGCCTTTCTACAGGCCGGAACCATAAAGGCCGAATAACCGCCTGGCACCGAGGGGGGGGTCACCAACAACTATACCGCAACATAGATTTTCATCGTCAATCTACTCAAGGTATAGTTGTTGGCCTAGAATATGACCCGAACCGATCAGCTTTTCTAGCTAGAATTTTTAACCCAGATTCAAAAAAAAATAATTATATAATAGCCCCAACCCAGATGGCAAGGGGTGATATTGTCAGATCTAATTCAGGATACAATAAAAATGGGCATAGCCAACGTTTGCGTTACGTTACTACTGGAAGTTTTGTATATAACCTTAGCCTACGTCCCGGAGGACGAGGGCAGATACTACGGGCTCCAGGAGCATTCGGGCGCCTTATAAAAAAAACAAGTACTTTAGCTCAAATCAAGCTTAAGTCAGGGCAATCGCGCTGGTTCGACGTGGATACAATCGCGAGCCTTGGTATCGTTAGCAATCCTGATGCACGATTCATCAAGCTTAAAAAAGCCGGGCAATCACGCTGGTTAGGGCGGCGACCTACTGTTAGAGGGGTAGCCATGAATCCAATAGACCATCCCCATGGGGGGGGCGAAGGAAAAACGTCAGGTGGACGCCCATCCGTGACACCCTGGGGGAAACCCACTAGAGGACAACCTACCCGCCGACTTCGTCAACAATTAAAATATAATGCCAAGATCTAAATGGAAATCTCCTTTTATGGACAAGGGTCTTTTCAAGAACCTAAACAAAGAGCGCGAGAATCGACTAACTTGGTCTCGACGTTCCACAATTTATCCAGCGATAGTCGGATTAACTATCGGGGTGTACAATGGAAAAGAAATGGTTAGCCGTGAAATTAAATCGGGTATGGTAGGCCACAAGTTAGGAGAGTTTGTGGCTACACGAAAAACTTTCCTACCACCAAGAAAAAAGAAGGTAGTGATAAAAAAAACAAAATAAATGGGGCAAAAAGCTAATCCAACATCTTTACGACCTAGAGATAATTTTTATCAAGGTTGCGCATATTGGGATGAAGCCCAATTTAATTATATTACATACGCGGCTCACAAACTTCTTAAAGGTTGCTGCAGAAAAACTGATATTTACCTAAACAATATCAATATAGGTTTGTATCATGACTTTATTTTATTGGAAGCCGAACTTTTGCATCTTCACTCTAATGCGAAACGAAAAAGAAGATCCCGACGATATAAAGAAAATAGCAAGAGCTATATAAAAAAAAACACAAAAAAGTCATGGCGGACCGTGCTTCGAAGATTATTTTTTTCTATGTCATTGCTGCAGAACTACACGGGACTTAAAAAAATAAAACTCAAGATCAGGCGTATAAAAGCTTATTCGAGATCAATACCTAAGAGAGCTCGACAAAAAACGTCTTTTTACACCAAAGGATTCAACAAGGCAAAATTCAATTACGCTCGCTCAGGTATGCAATTAATGAGTCATGTTGTTCAAGAAAAAGCCAGCGTTTTAAGCTTAGCAAGTTTTATACGAGAAAACATACGCACCCGTAGCCGACGAAAAAAACATGTTCATTTCTTAAGCTTCCTGAAACGCGGGTTTGAATCATTAAAAAGCCACAAAAAAATTAAAGGGTTAAAGATTCAAATAAAAGGCCGGTTTGGTCATAAACCAAAAGGTAGAAGCCGTATCTGGAAATATCAGATGGGACCAATGCCCTTTAGCCAACTAGAAGCACCTATCCAAACTAAATACGTGCAAGCACAAACTATCCTGGGAAGTGTAGGGATAAAAGTTTGGATTTATCACAACTCGCAAGATCAATGTTGATGCAACCTAAAAAAACTAAGTATCGTAAATATTATAAACCTCGGGTCTTACCAAAGGCCTCGTCACAAACACAAAATTTGGGGCCTTTTTCATCATTAAACCTAGTCGCTCTTGAATCTGCCTACCTAAATGGACGACAAATAGAAGCGGCTCGACAAGGTATACGGCGTAAACTTAAAAGACGCGGGAGATTAAAAATACTTATGCTTCCTGACATAGGTATAAGCAACAAATCTTCCGGAGCCCGTATGGGAAAAGGGAAGGGAAAAGTAAGTCACTGGGTCGGTGCCCTTGCTTCCGGTAGAACTATATTTCAGCTAACTGGAATATCTTTGAAAGAAGGTATCCCTGCCTTACAATGCGGAGCCAATAAGCTACCGCTTAAACTTAAGATTTGCCAACAATAGATATGATCAAACTTAGAAAAAAATACCTTCGAAAAAAATATGAGCTCTCGTACAAACAACTTGATTATATCCTACTAGAAGCCTCAAACCTTAACGCCAGTAAATTGCAGGAGGTTCATCACTGCATAAAAGATAGTAAATTGTATTGTACACCCTCATACACTTTACCTCCTAAATTAGGGGCTGGCTGCTCATTGATTAGACTAGTTTCTGATACAACAGCAGTGATGGAATCCTCAGTAGATAAGATCCCGTCACAACTTCTTTGTTTAGGCATTTGTATTGAGACAAAATGGTACGCTGGTTATCTCTTAGAAAAAAATAAAACCAAAAATCTAAAAGAAAAGCTCTTATCCTTCCTGTTAAAGCGGAAACAGGATTTATTATTAAACGAGAAAACCCCTAAAACAAAATAAGTCTTTAGATGCAAGTTTAAAACACTACTTATTTTCCTAACACTAAAAGCTATACAGCTTAATTCTTTTAAGCCTTTTTTAAATCAGTTATTATTATTTTAAAATAAATTATGGTATCTTAAACAGCAAATAAGATCAAAAAAGCCATCATCAAAGCAAATAGAGCGATCGCCTCGGTCAAAGCAAAACCCAAGATAGCAAACTTAAATAACTCGTCTTTCAGGGAAGGATTACGTGCGGTACCCAAAACAAGAGCACCAAACACGGTTCCAATACCCACACCTGCTCCGGCAAGACCAATGGTCGCCAAACCAGCTCCCAAGATTTTAGCTGCTTGAACTAACATTAGTATCTTAGAAGAGTGCGAACAAAATTCTAACACAATAAATGCTATTAGCGAAAAAAGGGACTTGAACCCTCAACTTTAAGCATGGCAAGCTTACACTCTACCAATTGAGTTACTTCCGCCTTGCCTCATATAATTAAATTAATTATATGAGGATCTATAATGTAAACTGGCAACAACCCCTAAATAACGTGAATAAGCATGTTTAAACGCTTTGGGGCCCATATTAGCTTTAAGTCTCCTAAATGACCCTGAAGGGCTTATTAACAAGCTTACGACGTGGGTCAGTAAGCTTGTTAACTGGTTGAGAAACAAATGAATAAACCTCGACCAAGCATCAAGACTTCATCTTTATCTTTAGTCGTAAAATGAAATTGACACTGCAGAGATTCTACGTCCTCAAAATAAAAAAATAAAGGACCTAATCCCTCAAAAGCAAGGACATTCTTTATAACGAAACTAAAAGTCCCTGAGTGAGCCGGTGGCTTAAAACCCTCAAATTGCTTCATACGAGGTAATACATCAAACAAAAGCTTATACATAAAAGCGTACATGGAAAACCCTCGAAGGGTCAACTTACCCCCAACAACCTCATTGGAACCATACGTTTTGTTGCGAGTAAGGTAAGGTTTTTGATTTCCTATGAAATCAAGAGCAAAAAGAGAAGACATTACAGAATTTTCATCAACCTTATCACCGCCTATTGAAAGCATAATTTTTGTAGGCTTAGTTAACCTAGCTGTAGTTGAGACAACATCTGTAAGGATATTATCTTTTTGAACTACTTCTTCATAGTGTGTTTTTAAAAAGAACATTTTAATTTTAAATAAAGCCTTTAGCCAAGGTCCCCAACTTGGCCCATTTCAATCCTCGCAGCCCCCGTGGTATAAAAGTTGAAATCCTCGTACCAAGAACCTTACTCTTGGGGGTAATAATAACAACAGAGTTACTCCCGAAATAAATAGCTCTTCCGTCAAGATGCCGATGAAACCGTCGAGTCTGTACGATTACTCCGTGATGAACCTCAGATTTATTTACTCTTACCCGAACTTGACTACGATATCGTTTACGAAGACTTTGTATTGACACAATAACGATATCCCCAAGATGTGCCGCAGCCTTCCCGGACTTACCCTTAACCTTAATACACTTGGCTGTTTTACCCCCAGAATTATCCACTACTTTAAGAATAGTTTGAGCTCTAATCATGCTTGTTACTTCTAGCCGGACTCGAACCAGCACGTCCAAAGACAAAAGATTTTGAATCTGCCGTGTCTACCAGTTCCACCATAGAAGCCTAAACCTCAAGACTTCAATAAAGAAGCTTGATCAACACGAATACTACCGCGAACTCGGTAGTAAACCAAAATAATGGCTAAACCAATTGAAGATTCACAAGCAGCCACTGTAAGAATAAAAAGAGCAAAAATCTGACCAATCATATCATCAAGATAGACAGAAAAAATAAGAAAATTTAGGCTCACAGAAAAAAGAGCAATTTCTAAGGACATCAAGATAGCCAATATATTAGTACGGTTTAAAACAACCCCAGCGACACCGATAAAAAATATTAAAGTAGTTAGGTAACAAAATTGAATTATAGACATTTTTTTATTAGATTTATAAGCTTGGTGCCAGCAAAAAAGTAGATTTAGGATTTTAGGACTTCCAATGACGAAACACTCGGTGTGTTTTAGCTAAGTTTTTGATTTCGCTCCTTTGCTCTACCACCTTACTCTTATTAGAATTAGAAGCAATATCAAGAAACTCTTGACTTAATATATTATCTGGATCCACCGGAACTTTACGTTCCCACCGATACCGAAAAAATCGTTTGTTAGTCTTTGCTAAGTCGTGGATTCTATACCTACTTTCCACGACTTCTCCCCTGTTAAGAGCGGCTTCAAGAAACTCTTGACTTAAATTTTCCCATAAAGGGCGGGACATAGAACGTTTTCTACCTGCAATGAATAAGGCTCTAATACCTAGAGTTTGGCTACGAGCGCTAGATATAAAATGTGGTATATAAGAGTCTTCGATATTAACAATTCGACGGGATTTTTTACCCCTTGGCTTCAATCGAATACCTATCAAGGCCTGAGTATAAAAAACAGCTAAATAAAAAATATTTAAAGCTTGGCCGGGATAATTGTGGTGGAGAAAAAAAAAGCTTTGCCGGAGAATATTTTCCGCTTTCGACTTTTTTCCGTCCCGCATTAAAAGATTAATCATTTTAGCTACCAAAGGGTCCGTTTCAAATTGATCTAATTGTTTTTTTTTCAACGTCACCATTCTCTTTTTGTCTTCTTCGTGCCGTACTTAGAACGGGAGGTTATACGACCAGCCAAAAAATCGAGATCCATCTTATTACGAATCAAACGGTATTTAACCCCAGGAAGATCTGGGATCCGTCCCCCTCGAACCAATACCTGAGAATGCTCCTGTAAACGATGAACTTGTCCTGGTATATAAGCAGTCAGTCGATTTTTGTTAGATAAAAGCACCCTGCTGACCTTACGCCTAGCGGAATTAGGTTTTTTAGGAGAACTAATGAACAATTTCAAGCACACCCCTCTTTTTTGGGGGCAGCCATGAAGACCTGGACTTTTTACTTTTTTTTTTTTAGGACCTCGCGATCCACGCATCAATTGATTAATAGTTGGCATTGCCATGGAGGGGAGTTGAACCCCTATCCTGCGAAGGACTGGAACCTAAACCCAGCGTGTATGCCAATTCCACCACCCTGGCTACTGGAGTCGAAGGACTCGAACCTACGGTCCCCGCACCAAAAACGGGCGCCTTACCGACTTGGCTAGACTCCACCGGTTAAAATAATAACTTCGGCCCGGTAGGAATTGAACCTACATTACCAGCTTCATGAGAACTATGTTTTACCGATTAAACTACGAACCGATAGCATGCGATTAAGCTTTTTAAAACTTTTATTTTTGATTCTGCTTGCCTTTTTGCTTTTCGCGGACTTTCCCCGATTAAGCAAAAAGGTTAAACAAAAAATTAAGACTTACAGAAAGAGAGGGATTTGAACCCACAACCCTTGGCTTTGGAGACCAAAGTTCTACCAATTGAACTATCTTTCCTAAAACTTATACTTCACTTCATTTAATTCTATGTGCATGGAAAGACTTCGATCATCAATATATTATCTTCAAGAGCTAAATTATCGCCTAGCTTACACCTTGTTTGGTACGGCCTTATTTTTTTTCCTAACCTACACGTACAAACAAACTCTAATTTATATACTGCTGCCAAAGGGCATATCACACTTTATTAGTACAGAACTAACAGAGATCTTTATTACCTACTTACACCTCTGTAGCATTTTTAGCTTACTACTTGGTTTTTGTATAGGCCTTATACAATTTTATCTATTCTTACGACCAGGCTTATACGAGTACGAGGCAAAAAAGAATCTAAAACTTTTATATCTGACAACATGTTTTTATCTGTGCCTCTATGTCTTAGCATTCCCCAGTATTATCCAATTTTCGTGGGAATTTTTTTCTTCCTACACCGAAAATTTTACTTCAATACAGTTGATTTTTGAACCTCAACTTAAAAATTACTTAAGCCACGTACGTAGGCTTGGTCTAAGCTTGGGCCTCAGCTACCCTTTTATTCTTATCTTAGGTGTAGTTTTAGCTTACGTTAAAACAATAACCTTAGCCAAATACCGCGGGTTAGTCTATATCGTGACTTTCTCGGTTGCAGCTCTTCTAACCCCTCCAGACCCTATAAGCCAAATACTTGTAGGATTACCCTTAATTCTACTGTACGAGACTCAAATAGCTTGTTGGCTAGTTTATAGAAAATACCAACACCGACTTATTCCTTAGTTAGGCAACCAGTCAAAACTAACAAGAATACCAGCAATAAGCAAAAGAAAGGCTAAAGAAAGAGGTAAAAAACACTTCCAACCGAGATCCATTAATTGATCATAACGATAGCGTGGCAGAATAGCACGAATCCAAATAAATAAAATAACAAAAATACAAATCTTTAAACCAAACCATATACTACCCGGCACAATGCTAAAGGAAAAAACCGGCAACCAACCTCCTAAAAAAAGAATCGAGGTCAACGCACTCATAAATAACATATTAGCATACTCCCCTAGAAAAAAAAGAGCAAAACCCATAGCAGAGTATTCAACATTGTAACCTGAAACTAATTCTGCCTCCGCCTCTGGTAAATCAAAGGGATGACGATTGGTCTCTGCCAAACAACAAATAAAAAACATAATACTTAGAGGTAAAAGCGGGAAAACAAGCCATACATCTGTTTGAGCAAGTACAATTTCTGTTAGATTAGCAGAACCCACACAAAGTACAACGGTCACTAATACAAAACCCATTGGTATCTCGTAGGATACCATCTGCGCTGCAGAACGTAGCCCCCCTAAGAAGGCATATTTTGAATTACTCGACCAACCAGAAATTAAAACACCATATACCCCCAAAGAGGAAATCGCCAAAGAATACAGAATCCCTAGATGAAGATCAGCAATAACTTGACCCTTACCGAAGGGAATAACAGCCCAGCTAATTAAGCTTAAAACAAAGGTAATAATGGGTGCAACAACAAAAAGAATAGTATTAGCATTTGTTGGCAGAATTGTCTCTTTAACAAAAAGCTTAAGACCATCAGCCAAGGGTTGAAGCAATCCCATGTACCCAATAACATTTGGCCCTCGCCGACGTTGAATGGAAGCCATTATTTTTCGCTCAGCTAGAGTAAAATAGGCAACCGAAATCAACAAAGGTACGACAAGGCTAAGAATATTTAAAATAGTTAGCAGTAGATTCATAATAAAAATAGAAGGACGGGATAATTAGTACCCATATTTAGAAAACCAAATAACTTCATCAAGATTGGCCCGAAAGGGGTAAAATATAGCTAAGTTTACCCGCTCATACATAATAAAGCTCAAACTAGAATAATCTGTGTGAATCCAACCAGGGGTTGGCTTTACTTTAAGTCGGTTTTGGTAGTCTCTTTCCTTGCGACTCACCATTAATTGAGACCGGATTAATGGACGAAATGAAGGACAAAATTCAACAACATCCCCTGGTTCTAGCAAGAAATGGCTGTGGGTAATTTTCTTACTATTAACAAGAACCTTACCATGAAGGATAGCCTGGCGGCTAAAAAAAATAGAAGAAAAAAATCCTAAACGATAAAGATTTATATCTAAGCGACTTTCTAAAACTTGAACTAAATTTTTAGAAGATTTAACACGACAAACCTTACGAAAACCCTTGTGCCCCAAGTCCCCATAAAAACGACGAATACAAACTCGATTACCCAAAGAATGCCGAAAAGCCCAACGTGGATACTTATAGGGTTGATTAGGGCGGGTTGGTGGTTTGATTAAACTATAATCTTTACATAACCTTTGATAGCGACGCCACTTTCTGCTACCCAATATACCCATTGTCCTATCCCACTTAGGACGAAGAAAAGAGTTTCTTTTTTTTAAAAGGTCACCCCAAATGTCTGTCCTAGTCCAATAACAAGATTTATATCTAGGTTTAAATCTCATTATTTTTTAGTTTTACACGACGGTACATACCGCGACGACAGCTGTTAATCACAGCATAAAGATACCAATTAGCCAAGACAGATTCTTCAACATTTAGATTGAAGGGGTAAGATATTCCTGCCACGCTAGTACTACCCACCCCAACAAAAGGTATGGTCTTCCCTTGTGATTCCAATATAGCTTTTTTATCAATTTCATGCAAAAACATAAAGTCAAAACCTTTTGTTTTTGTAATCTGAGAAAAGTCCCACGGACCTACTTTTACGCCGGATTCTGGAGACAAGGGCAAACAAAGCAGAACCGAAACAAAAGACAAGGTACCGCCTACAAAAAAAATTTTACCCCGATCTATCACTACATTCTCCAACACGTCTAAACTGTCTTTAACACCTAAAAAACTCGCTTGAAGATCGTAATAACTAAAGCCTCCGCGCTTCCCTAAAAGAAATGGGTGTAAAGATTTATCGACAAGAGTGGCACATGGACCCAAATAAGCTTTGTTAGAAACAAAAGTCGGAAAAAATTTTTTATATTTTATTTGTGTGGAAGTACGCATTAAGTTTTTTTGCCCTCCTTTTTAAGCACTATTTCACCCTTGTATATAATACCACTGCCTTTATAAGAATCTGGAAAACGTAAACTTCTTATTTTCGTGGTAAAATTTTTTAATAAACCCAGATGAGCCGAACGTAGATAAACATTATTTTTTACACATTCAACCGCAATAACCTCTGGTACAACTAAAGCTATAGGATGGCTGTAACCAAGCTTAAAGAAAAGTGTCTTTTGCTTTCTATCTACCCGATAACCTATACCTCGAATACTCAACTCTGTGACATAAGATAGACTAACACCTACCGTTGCTTGTATAAAAGCGGTGCTTTCAGACAAGTTTAAGGGCTTAGCAAACCGAACCACACTTCCTTTTTGGATGAAATCAACAGGTAAATATAAAACGACAAGACCTTGGGGGCCCGATAGACATATTTTTTTTTTATCTCGAAAGCACTTAATCTCGGGAGGTAGTCTGTATATCGAAGTTTTCATTCAAAATATACTAATATCTCTCCCCCTTGACCCTTACGGATAGCTTCTTCAGCCGTCATAATACCTTTAGTCGTAGACATAATTAAAACACCCTCAAAGAGAAGCAAACGAGAAAGATCCAGACAAGAAAGGTAGAGACGGCACGACGGGCGAGAAAGAACCGTCATCCGCTTTATAAGGGGAGACCCGTCCTCATACAAAAGAGATATCTTTATAGCACCATTATCTCCTTTTGTATAACCTCGAATCAAACCCTTATCCCATAAGATGTCTAAAATTTTATTGCAGAAACGAGCTTCCTCAAAAGGAACGTTGACATGGTAAACCATCTGCCCGTTACGTAATCGACTTATCAAATTTGAAAGCATTTTTGTCTGGGATCGGACTTGAACCAACGACCTAAGGATTTTCAGTCCTTCGCTCTACCAACTGAGCTACCCAAACTATATTCCTCCGGGTCTAGAGAATGTAACTTTTGACGGGTATAACGCGATATACCAACAACGCGGAGGCTATAATACATACCTTTTAACAGATGTAGATGCTTATTAGAGACACCCCTTCTTAGGTACCTAAATAAATAGACTTTAGAAGGTATCATCGACCCTACTGGTTTACTGGGGGGTTGAGGACCTGACTTAGTAGATCACTGGCTATAAAATAGTGGTAAGTTAACCCATTGGGCATATCGGGATTTGAACCCGAGACCCTCGGATTAAAAGTCCACCGCTCTAACCAACTGAGCTATATACCCAAATCCCAAGCTGGATTTAAACCGGAAATTGACAAGAATACGCCTGTTGATTTTAACCTAACTGAGAGGTAGTATCTATATTAACTTGTAAATAACTCGTTAGAGTAGATAAGGCAAAGACCCACCCACACTAAAGAGGCAATAACATTAATTGAGTAAACTCAAATCTTCCACCTGTCACGGGTCTCCTCTTCAAGTTGGACTTGAACCAACGACTTAATGGTTAACAGCCACTCGCTCTACCGACTGAGCTATTGAAGAAGGCTGAAGACGGATTCGAACCATCATTAACGGATTTGCAATCCACCGCATTAAACCATTATACTATACAGCCCTTACACCTCTGATTTATTTATTGAGAGGCGAGTGAGGGGAGTTGAACCCCCGGCTTTCAGAGCCACAACCTGATACTCTAACCAACTGAGTTACACCCGCCATTATGCGATCTATCGGACTTGAACCGATACTCTTAAATAGAAACAGATTTTAAGTCTGACGTGTCTACCAATTCCACCAAGGTCGCTAATAGCGGAAAAGGGATTCGAACCCCTGACATTTGGGGTATGATCCCAACGCTCTAACCACTGAACTATACCGCCTTAAACTCATCAAATAGCCACTGCTAACTTGGGTCAAGCCAGATCTTACGCTTGTGTTTCATTCTCAATTCAATTTCAATTATAGTTGTTTCCTGATGCCCACGGATAAGGTAGGATTCGAACCCACGGCAGCTGCGCTGCGCCAGTTTTCAAGACTGGTACCTTTGACCGCTCAGTCACTTATCCTTATTGATATAAGACAAGAATATTGTAAAAAATTAGGAATAGAGGGACTTGAACCCCCGACTTCGTGCTTGTAAGGCACACACTCTACCACTGAGTTATATTCCTAAGAGACTCATGAGCCTACAAATAAGCACTCATGATAGAAAAGCTTTAAGGGGGCTCCGCACAAGGGATCTATCCTTTATCCTTTACGGGAATCGAACCCGTCTTTCTGCCGTGAAAAGGCAACGTCCTAACCGCTAGACGAAAAGGACACATGTACAGCCTTAAAATATCATGAACTCCAGTTATAAAACTGCCATCGATGGCTTTATCTTAAGCTTAACACCGATAGGTTGCTTAACCGCCTCTAAGAAAGCCAGTATCTTAGAAGCATCTGTACTTTCAATACAAAAATAACTTCGGTATTCACGTCTTTCATACTGATCTTTCGCTGTTTTGTTGCCCAATGGAGAACGAAGCAAGGTAAAACGCTTTATTTTAGTGGGTAAACCCACATTAATCGGGGATAAAGGCAATAAACCGGACCAAGATTTTAAATTCTTAAAACTTGTTGAATAAACCCAGATCTTACATTTGTAGTTATAATTACTTTGTGGACGCATATTTGATTTTTATAATAAACCCAGATCTTCCACTTGTGATCAAAGTTCATTACTTATTATGGAGACAGAGAGACTCGAACCCTCGACTTCATGCTTGCAAAGCACACACTCTACCAACTGAGTTATACCCCCAATACACCTATAAAAATTAATTTAGGGGGTTATTATAAAATAAATATCTTGTGGGGATTAGTACGGGTCAGCTGAAGGCCTTGCAGCCCTTACACCTCCCGCCTATCAAAGTGGTTATCTTCCACCCCCCTTTGAAAACTTTGCTCGAGGCGAGTTTCTCGCCAAAATGGTCGATTATCTCTTCTTGATGTAGCTACCCGGCGTTGCCCCTGGGGGAACAACCGAAACACAAGGGATCAAGTTTTCCCGGTCCTCTCGTACTAAGGTCTAGCCCTCTGAATTTTCAAACACCCACAGGAGATAGGGACCAAACTGTCTCACGACGTTCTAAACCCAACTCACGTACCACTTTCGTCGGCGAACAGCCGAACCCTTGGAACCCTTTTCAGCTCCAGGATGTGATGAGCTTATAGTCAAGTACATGTTACCATATATCCTGCTACTCCAAAACCGTACGTGAATGTCTCCATTCATACGGCTCCTACCGAGTAGAGATTCGCATCTGCAAACTAGGCAGAATGAACCTGATCGTGACAGTGCCCGTGAACCCATTGCAGTTGCAGTTGTGACTTCGTTTTCCTCTCTTGACCTAGAGATTTTGGAACGACGTGATGGAGTTCTAAAATATCCGTTGGACGAAAAACTAGGCCACAAATTTTACATTTGTGATCTTGGGACTTTAACAACTTATTTAATCTTTTAATTCTCAAATTGCCGAGTGATAGTCTCTTGGCGAAGTATATCAAGTGTCCGTCATATATTGAAGCGCCTTGCCGGATCTTTATATGATTTCGTGTCTTAGCCTGATCGTGTCTTTTCAGTAGGGTATTTAAACCGTCGGTTTCCCGAACATATCCAAGACTCCACCGATTCGCTGTTGACCAGCTTCTTTTTACTGCGGCCCTTCTGTTACCCTGATGTCTTTTCACCGACCACTTCCATAGAATCTTCCACAGGCGGAAGTCTACGTAAGAGAAGGTTTTTAAACAATTTGATATGCAGAAGTAGTTCGTCCAGCCTGCAGTTTTAGCACTAAGTGCCGAAACCACTGACTCAAGGGGAGCTACCTTATGACTCCTTACGGAAGCTTTCAGAGCATTTATGTGACTTTTCACGGCCTTTCGACTTGGTGTTGTCCGTTGTATAAATGTTTGCTTTTTCCCTTGTGTACTCTTTACCCCTCGGTGCACCGACGTTTTGTAATTCCTGAAGTGAAACCCCAGGAAATCTAATCCTGCGCTTTGGCCTTCGTAGACCAGCATAGAGTGACCTATGCGGGTCTTTTCCATATTGAGTTTTAACCCTATAGGTTTTAAGAAGTCCGCGGCGTTCTCTTTCGAATCCTCGATAGCTTTTAACGAACTACTGAGGACCACAAAATCGTCTGCATACCGAATAACCTTAATCTTGTCCTGTGCTTTTTCCATGAGGTAGGTTTCCATACCATGGAGGGCAACATTCGCAAGAAGGGGAGAAATGATACTACCTTGCGGAGTACCTTTGAGGTTCTCGAATTGTTCGTGTTCTTTCAAAGGTTCTTCCAATATTTCAGCCTTCAACCATGATCGGATTTGACTCGCGATCATGGGAGAAGTTTCCAATTTCTCCAAGAGGTATACATGTGAGATATTATCAAAACAACCTTGGATATCTGCATCTAAGAAATATTTAGGAGAACCCTGAATCTGGCGCGTCACTGCCCATTTGGCGTCAGCGCAGCTGTACCCGGGCCGAAACCCATAGCTGTTAGGTTCAAATCTAGCCTCCCATTCGGGCTCAAGCGCTATCTTTATCAGATTTTGCTTGGCCCTATCCTTTATAGTAGGTACCCCTAGAGGTCTGAGACTGCCGTTAGCTTTGGAAATCCATACCCTTTTTACAGGTGATGCACTTCCGTCGATGATCAGTTCCTTTGCTAGTTGTAGACGTTCTGCGCCAGCGTTAACCGTTGCTCCGTCTACACCTGCCGTGGCCTTCCCACGATTATCTTGAGTGACTTTTCTTACAGAAAGCAGTCGCGCTTCCATGCACTTAATTAATGATTTTTGAAGACTAAATATTTTAGATTCATTCCCACCCAACTTACTCAATTTATAAATTTTAGACTGCAAGTAATACACCTTTTGTTCAACCTCCGGCCACCGAATTTTACTCCAGTTATAATCCTTAAGTATATTACGGTCTAGCATACAACAACACAAGTTAAGATGTATTATTAACCCTGCAGAAATTAAATTGACTACTTCGGCTCCACACGTGGGCATATGACACACATTACATGTGCCCATTCGCTTCTTGTGGAATCGTAATGAGGGAGAGCTTATAGCGGACCCCACCAATAAATTGGAGCTTCTCCCTCACTTATTCTGTTCCAATAATGCATAATACTGGACCTGACCCTGACTCTACGCCTCTTCTCTATAGACTCTTTAAGGCCTCCTGTCGTACGGAGTACCTCCTATATGTGAGAAGATTCCACTTGTTTGTGGGCCTGGGTTGATTTGCATCTAACGTATCATTATCCCCAGACATCCTCGTTGAAGACGTTTTATTACATCAGTTTCCTTACTGTAGTCTTGTCCAGCTCATTCTCATAGTTAACACTTCAATACGTAAAGCGTTAACTACTTTCACCCTCGCTTCCGAGATCTCTGTGATCGCGCATCAGAGATCCCGTGAGGACGCTCCCCTGATAATTGGGGATGTGCGATCAGTATCCTTTAAGAGTTGGATACGCGGGAGTGGGTACCCGCCTACATTATTAGTTAAGTGACTCTTACCTAAGAGTACACTCGGTTTCACGTAAGATATCAAATTCTTACTTTATACCAACAGCTCGCACTCGACATCGAGGTGCCAAACGAACCCGTCGATAGGAGCTCTAGAGGATCATTAGCCTGTTATCCCCGGCGTATCTTTTATCCATTGCGCGATGGCCTTTCCACGTAGAACCACCGGATCATTATGGCCGACTTACGTCTCTGATCGAAATGTCTTCCTTTCAGTCAGGCAGGCTTATACCATTACGCTCTACTCCCCTTATAGGGGGATGAACCTACCTTTGCATGCCTCCGTTACTCTTTAGGAGGCGACCGCCCCAGTCAAACTACCAGGCAAGCACTGTCCCATAAACAGGTAAGTAAGCCAAGAATCTCGGGGTGGTATTTCACTATTGCATCAACAATTTCCTAGCGGAAAGGTTTCAGGTGCTCCCACCTAATCTACACTAAAGATTCTGGTTTACAATGCTTACTTATAGTAAAGATGCACGGGGTCTTTCCGTCCAGCTGTGGGATGATCGCATCTTCACGATCTATGTAATTTCACTGAGTCCCTGTTGGAGACAGCGGGGAAGTCGTTACACCATTCATGCGGGTCGGAACTTACCCGACAAGGAATTTCGCTACCTTAGGACCGTCATAGTTACAGCCGCCGTTTACTGAGGTTTAACCTCGATGCGAAAACATCAAGGATTACCCTACCAGCACCGGGCAGGTGTCAGCCCCTATACATCCTCTTACGAGTTAGCAGAGACTTGTGTTTTTATTAAACAGTCGCTACCCCCGATTCTGTGCCAAAAACAAGGGCTTACGCCCATGTTTTCACCCCTTATCCCGAAGTTACGGAGTCATTTTGCCGAGTTCCTTCAACAGGGTTATCTCAAGGTCTTAGTGTTCTCCACCCGTCCACCTGTGGCGGTTTAAGGTACGGTATTAATAAAGTGCCTGTTTCTTGGAAAGAATAGCCTACCCTGATAAATTGATAAATTCTAGGATAGGGTGAATCTTCCGTCAGCAACTTTTTACAGCTTAATCTTGCCCATCGCTACAATCCTTGGATTGCCAGCTTAGGGACCGTTTTTATGTCGACCCGGTTGTACCTTTGATCGAAAACCTTGGACTTATGACCACAATGCTTTTTTTCATTGTTTTATGCTACTCATGCAAGTATTCTCACTCCCGATATCTCCATCTCAAGCTTACGCCTCGACTTCATAACCTACGGGAAGTTCTGCTACCACAAGGGATTAAAATAGTATTTTAATCCCTTGTCTAAAGTTTCGGTAATAGCTTTAAGCCCTCAGAATTGGCGGGACCTTTCCTCTAGACCAGTGAGCTGTTACGCTGTCTTTAAAGAATGGCTGCTTCCAAGCCTACCTACTGGCTGTCTTCGAAGAGAGATCACCTTTTTCACTGAAGCTATTTTACGGACCTTAACTTATAGTCTGGGCTGTTTCCCTCTTGAGTATGAATCTTAGCATTCATACTCTGTCTACCCTGAACAAAAAATTGGTATTCGGAGTTTGCCAAAGTTTAGTAAGAGAATATCTCCCCCTTGCTCGTACAGTGCTCTACCCCCAATTATCTTATCAGGATGCTCTACTTAAATAGATTTCGCAGAAATCCAGCTATAACCGACTTTGATTGACCTTTCACCCCTAAACTCAAGTCATCCCAGTGTTTTGCCACACACACGGGTTCGGCCCTCCAAAGAATGTTACCACTACAGTATCAGCCTGCTCAAGTTTAGATCAGCCGGTTTCGGGTACTTGATAAAGGACTTTGGATTGCCACGCAGGACTCGATTTATCTTCGCCTCAACTTTTAATAGCTTAAGCTTGCCCTTTATCAAGATTCACTCGCCCATTATACAAAAGGTAAGCCGTTGTCAACGAATGACTTCGACTCAAACATAGAATTTTAGGTTCTTTGCACTGCCAAAACTTCTTTTTCACCTTTCCCTCACGGTACTAGTTCACTATCGGTGAGCAAGACAACTCTAGGCTTTGAGGGTGGTCCCCCAGTAATCAGACAAGGTCTACTTGACTCGTCTTACTTTCCTGAATCAAAATTAAAGAGACTTACAGGACTGGCACCTTCTACGGTAAATTTCGATCTGATTTTTAAAAATTGACTGAGCCCCCGTAGGAGACAGCCTAGATTTTTTCGATTCGCCTTATCATCGCTTTCGCTCACCACTATTCACGACGTCTCGGTTGATTTTGTCTACAGGGTACTGAGATGTTTCACTTCCCCTTGTTTATTGCCTTAACGGCGGGTCTTATGACCCTGGTTTCCCATTATAGGTAGGCTGGGGTCTCAGGTTCAATGACCTCGACCAACACTTTCGTAGTTTACGCCTATTTCTTGCTCCCAAGGCATTCACTCCATGCTA